TGTCTCTCCAGGAAAATAGATATCCCCTGAAAATATTTTGAGTTCAATCTTTTTTTTTTTTTTCTCCACTCGGACCAATCCGCTTACTCGGCTTCTTATATTGAAAGTAATTCGCGTATCTACTCCAATGATACTATTGTTCCGTACCATTATGGAAGAAGCTCCGGGTAAGATATGCACTTCCTCGGGAATGAAAAAAAATCGATCTATTTTCATTTTGTATTTTGGCCGAAATTCTTTTGTTCTTCGATACTCAATCAAATCCTCTTTTTTGACGATAGAATCCGCCTCTATAGTCCCATATTTAGTAATTCCCGAACTCTTTCTTCTATATCGAGGATCGTCGAAATAAGCAAGAATACTATTTATACGGAAAAGACCATTTATGGGTATTTCAATCGAGATACCTGAACGGGGTATTAGTTCTTTTTCTTGTTCTTGATTCGATTGTAATGGAATGATGAATCTATTTCTTCGTCTCTTTGCCAATAAATCAGAATTCTCGTCAAGAATAGCGGGGTATATAAAATTACAATGACCCTTACATATGATTCGATCAGGTACTGAATAATCAAGAACCCCCCCCTCCTTTTTACCAGAAGGATCCGACCTAAACAATTTATGTCTCGCTTGATCATCAGTCACTGAAAGGTTAGAAATATATTTTCGTTCGACAGAAAGAGAATGAATATTTATTTGATCTTGATCCTTGTGGAGCGAAAAAGGGACTATACTGGATCTGTGCGGAACTCCTGATAATATCCACAAATGGCTTGTTTTTGGTAAGAGATGAACATTACCATATGTATATTCGGGTGCATGGTACACAGCGGTACTCCAGTGCATTTCTCCCTCTGAGTCAGAATAAATATGTTTTCGGACCCTCTCTTTAAAATTCAAGATGGATGCTTCGGCGCGAATCTCGGCAATGACTTGTTCTGATTCTACATATTGATCATTTTTAACTAAAATCAAACTTTTTGGGGGAATATTCACATTATGTAGAATATCTTGACCCTCAATAGTTACATATAGGTCTATATAACATAGAAAAGCTGGATAGCCGTGACGTGTACGTGTGGGATGAACCAAATGTTCATTGAATTTGATTTTTCCATTATCAGGAGCTCGTACATGTTCCGCCGTACCGCCTGTAAATACTCCACCGGTATGAAAAGTTCTTAATGTTAGTTGAGTCCCGGGTTCCCCAATAGATTGACCCGCAACAATACCTACCGCTTCTCCCAATTCGACCAGGTCGCCATGAGTGGGACTACGGCCATAACATAATCGACAGATCCAAGATGTACTCCTGCAAGTAAAGGGAGTTCTAATAGATATTGATTTTGCTCTAAAGGTTATGAATCGATTAACAAGTCCAATCCCAATATCTTGATTTCGAATGGCAACGCATCGTGAACCCATATATATATTGTCCGCTAATACACGACCAATTAATGTTTGGATAAAAATTCTTTCTGTTATCATCCCATTTTGAAGACTCACAGAAATACCTCGGATGGTGCCACAATCTGTTCTACGTACAACAATGTGTTGAACTACTTCAACAAGTCTGCGCGTGAGGTATCCAGCATCTGATGTTCGTACAGCAGTATCCACAACTCCTTTGCGAGCTCCGTAGCAGGAAATAATATATTCCGTTAAAGAGAGTCCTTCGCGTAAATTGCTTTGAATGGGTAAATCAATCATTTGTCCTTGAGGATCCGACATTAATCCTCTCATACCTACTAATTGATGGACCTGAGATGCATTTCCTCTAGCTCCCGAAAAAGACATTATATGGACTGGGTTAGAAGGATCAGTCATCCTAAAATTAGGATTCATTTGTTGTCGTAAATATTCACTTGTAGCATACCAGATCTCAATGGATTGACGTAATTTTTCTACCGCGTGTACATTCCCATAATGATGGTGTTTTTCCAAAATTAAACTTTGTTGTTCCGCATCTTGTACTAGCCACCCCTTGGAAGGTATTGTTAAAAGATCATCAATTCCTAATGAAATGGATGTAGTAGTGGCTTGCTGGAAACCCAGAGTCTTTACTTGATCCAGGACATGTGATGTATATGCCATTCCAAAGTGATCTATTAATCTGCGAATAAGTCGTTTCATGGCAGTTCCATCTATCGCTTTATTGTGAAAGACTAGATCGGCCCGTTCTGCCATAAGTACCTCGCTATTCAGTTGAGTAGGATTCGACAATGGATTTGAGTCAGTGATTCGAAGACTGCCTTTCCTCGATCTTGATTAGCGGAGAAATTCACGAATTAGAATACTAGTTGAGACGGGGAGACCCGAATCGAATTATCGCGGGTATCATAGAATTTTTTAGCTTAGGTACTATATGAGCAAGCCCGGCAAAACCCTTGTACGGCTTCTTCTATCTCTCGATAAAAAGAAATATGACCAACAGTGGTTCGAATGTCTATACAAAAGATTTCCTTGTTGACATTTCTTACTATTAGATAGTGACCATAAA